TGGATGTTTGTTGTCCCAACCATTCTTTTAGTCCCGAGTCCAATAAAATAAGGAAAGGGGTCGTTTCTAACAAGGTTTTTGTGTTGTTGATTCTTAAGTGTAGTGCTTTTTCCCTTATGCTGTCCGTTGGTACTAGTGGAGTAGGATTGTCCCATAGAACCTTTAGGTCTAACCTTTCGCTCAATACTAGAATCGAAAATTGAAACATAGAATCTGAGGTTGCATTAATCGAGGATACACGACAGAAGGAATTGTTCTATTCCCAAACTTCACCTTCAACAAGCGTAGATTTCTTTCAAAAATTTTCCTGAATCACGTGTCTTTCTCGTAAGACCTAGAGAAACTCAATAAAATAAAAAAAGAATCAAATCACACCATCTCTGTAATAGGTAAATGCCTCTTTTTCTCCTGAAGTTGTCGGAATTATTTGCAATAAGATATTGGCTACAATTGAAAAGGTCTTATCAATAAAATTTCCATTTATCCGCGATCTAGGCATAGCCAGTAATCCATTTTCAAATTTTTCTCATTCCTTCTCGTAGGAAAATGATTCCACAAAGAAAAGAATTATACAGTACAAAATAACATAAAAATAGATTGATTTGCAAAAAAAATTATGGGCTTTCTATTTCAATTATTCTTTTTTGACAGGAATCAATAAGAAATAGTCCAACCCGGTTCGATTTCATGCTAATCCTAATGTAGTAGTATACCAACGAAGCGAACTATTCTGATTTCATTGAAGTTACAAATTCAAATAACTCAAGAAGTTTTGGTTGAATTATGATACAAAGAGGAAAAATCATTCTATGATGAAAATAGAAAAACAAACCACCCCTTTATTTATCTTATGTACATAGCAGGTATACAATCCACTATACAAAATCAAAATGTTTTATCAATCTAGAATAGAGGGGTGAGGGAAGGGATTTGTTGTTGAGAACTCTAAAGCCGGAAATAAATTTGAAAATTTGTAAGGTATGGAATCGTAGTCTATATAGAATTATGATAGAAAGGTATCCATTAACCCTAGTCTAAAAAATCTAGACCTATCAATCAGTTGATTAATTCTAATCCATTGATTTAATCGAGTCGAATATAGTAGGAGTCGTTTTTGCAAACATGAACCCCCCTTTTTCCTAAAAAGAAAAAAAATGAGTAAGAAAATAATTGTCTTGGGGCCCCGAAAGATCTTTTTTTATTTTACTTTGATGAAAAATTTTCTATTTTTATTTTACAAATAATATTTATATTATAGTTAAAATAGGGCGGTCATACCCATCCAATAATCTAGAATCTAATAGGAAGAACTCACTATTCACTGGGTTTTTGATTCATAATCATTATGTAGGAGAGATGGCCGAGTGGTTCAAGGCGTAGCATTGGAACTGCTATGTAGGCTTTTGTTTACCGAGGGTTCGAATCCCTCTCTTTCCGCACCCTCACTTAATAGATCTTGATCCATTTTATTAAAAATACCGAGCGACGGAGACCTTTATTCCACCAGTTAAACCTTTCATTGATCGTTGATATAGATTCTTTATTCCCAATTGCCGCAACTAGGAAGAATACCGGAAAGAAGATGAAAATAGCCCCCCTGGCTATGATACATAAATGAGATAAAATCGGAATCAAAGCCGTATTTTGCTTACTTAACCTTAGGTTAATTTAATTTAATAAAAGGGAATAAAATTGCCCGAACCCCTGCTATTTTATTTGAGTTTAGGTTTAATTAAGTTTGACGAGAATAATACTCTACGACTAGCAATTCATTTATTTTTAAACCGACCCGTTTACTATCTATTATTTGATTGACTAGTCCTTTATATTGGGCTCGGTGAAGAATCAAATGGTTTGGCACTTCCGCCTGAGGGGAAGAGTTGAGAGAATTTTGAATTAGAGTTCTGGCTTTTTGTTCATCTTTCGCCATAATAATATCTCGGGGTTTACAGCGATAACTTGGTATATCTACTATACGCCCATTCACTAAAATATGCCTATGGTTAACTAATTGGCGGGCTGCGGGAATAGTCGAAGCCATACCCAACCGAAAAAGGATGTTATCCAAACGCATTTCAAGTAATTGTAGTAAAACTTGACCTGTTGACCCCTTGGCTTTTCCGGCGATATGAACGTATTTAAGTAATTGTCGTTCTGTAAGACCATAATGAAAGCGCAATTTTTGTTTTTCTTCTAGGCGAATACGATATTGAGATTTTTTCCCGGAACGTGATTGGTTTCTAAGATCACTCCCGGCTTTAGGCCTTTTATTAGTTAGTCCCGGTAAAGCCCCCAGGCGGCGTATTTTTTTGAAACGAGGTCCTCGGTAACGAGACATAAAAAAAAGACTCCTTAATTCTTATTAAGAATTCATTTCATTCTTTTTTTTTATTTTACAGAATAAATCAAAACTCAAACTGAACTAAATGAAGCGAAGTTTGCTGAAGTCGTCTACTTGTGCTATTACTATACAGAAGAATGAGATAAATTGAATAAATAGTCAAACTTTCTATTATTATATATATATAATAATAGAAGATATAAGATCCTTTTCCTGGCATAGTCAGGAGTTCCCCCTATAATTTTCTAATTTATTAAATTAGAAATTCATTAATTTTGGAAAGAGGGGAAGAAACTTTTCAATATTCTTTGATTTCAAAGAAAGATTCTCGGTTTTTCAAAACAAAAATAGAATAAAAAAATGAAAAATATAAAAAAGCCAGCTATCGGAATCGAACCGATGACCATCGCATTACAAATGCGATGCTCTAACCTCTGAGCTAAGCGGGCCCGCATTATAGTAATAGAAATTTACTATGCATAGGAATTCAAGACACTATTACTATAAGTATAGTGTCTCTAGAAATATAGAAAAGAACAGAATCCACAATTACCAATAAATAATATTGGATATTATAGAACAGAACGATTTCTATAGCGATATAAAATTTTGATTTCTTTATCACAATTTCAAATTAGAATAGAATTCTATTTGACAGTCAATCTTAAATATTTTTAGATAGTTAAACTTTTTTTATTTTGAATTCAGATGATATTTGAAATTCTTTTTGTTACACTTCTTTATTTTCTATCCTACAATATTTCGCTAAATTTCTTCCTAATTTGTAATTTGGTTGATTAATTATAACTAATCCAACATTCATCAAAGGAAAGGGGAAGTTAATAAAAAAAAAATTGACCCTTTAAGTATCCCAACTGCAGGGGAAAAATGGCATGAAGAGAAAGATATATAAAGGATATATAGCAATCTATATTGAATTGCCGATACAGAAATGATAAAATCCAATTTGATTGAATCAAATATGGGTTTACTATAGGAAAGAAAAAAATACTTTTTTGAGGTAGTAATCGCTATCTACTAAATTCAAAGGTTCCAGTATAAATGAAAAAGGAATAATCTAATTATTATAATTTATTAATTTAGAATAAAAATAATAAAATCTGAATTTCAAAGAAAAAGACAAAAAGAAGGGGGATATGGCGAAATCGGTAGACGCTACGGACTTAATTGGATTGAGCCTTAGTATGGAAACTTACTAAGTGATAACTTTCAAATTCAGAGAAACCCCGGAATTAATAAAAATGGGCAATCCTGAGCCAAATCCTGTTTTCTCAAAACAAAGGTTCAAAAAACGACAAATAAAGGATAGGTGCAGAGACTCAATGGAAGCTGTTCTAACGAATGGAGTTGACTGCGCCGGTAGAGGAATCTTTCCATGGAAATTTTAGAAAGGATGAAGGATAAACGCATCTATTGAATACTATATCAAATTTTTAATGTTGGCCCGAATCTGTTTTTTTCATATTTAATATGAAAATAAGTGTGAATTTATTTCACGTTGAAGAAAAAATAGAATATTCATCAACTCATTCACTCCATAGTCCGGTAGATCTTTTAAAGAACTCATAAATCGGACGAGAATAAAGATAGAGTCCCGTTCTACATGCTACATGTCAATACCGGCAACAATGAAATTTATAGTAAGAGGAAAATCCGTCGACTTTAAAAATCGTGAGGGTTCAAGTCCCTCTATCCCCAAAAATCCTATCTGATGACCCCTAAAATATTTAAACTACCCCCCTTTTTTTTTTCATTAGCGGTTCCAAACCCCCTTATCCTTTTAATTCTTTGACAAGCTTATTTTAGCGTAAATGACTGACTTTCTTTTATCACATGTGATATAGAATACACATTACAAATGAAGCAAGGAATGCCGATATGGATGAATAGCGTTGAAATTACAGGACTTGGAGAAAACTTTGTAATCCCCCCCGTGTCCCTTTAATTGACATCGACTCCAGTCACCTAATAAAATTAGGGTGGGATGCTACATTGGAAATGGTCGGGATAGCTCAGCTGGTAGAGCAGAGGACTGAAAATCCTCGTGTCACCAGTTCAAATCTGGTTCCTGACACATGGTTTAATTTTTTTTTTTTAATCTTTAATTTATAAATAAAAATTATTTGATATGAAGAGAGATACATATTTATTTTGAATCTAGATCATAATACATACTTTTATTTTATCTATCTTGGCGAGATATACCCCATCTATAAAATAGATGGGAAAAGTTTCTTAAAGAAATAAAATGAAATTCTATTTTATCTTTTTTTTCTTTCATTCAAAAAGAATGTTAATACTTCATACATATTTGAAAGGGTAAATTGGTTTGTTCAAAGAACAAAAAGTCAAAGTGTGAAAATAGACAAGATTCGATTCAGATACAATACAAATAAATTGAATTGGATACCCTTCCATTTCTTGGTATTTTCATTCCTATTCAATTTATTAATTCGTCTCGACATTATTTTAAGGTTCATGGTGGAGAACTCCTTTGATTCATCCTATTGGTTTGGCTCATACGAAATCCAAATAAATCTAAGAATTCCAACGAATTCCTAATTGTATTTTATTTTTGTTGGCTTATTCACAATTCGCTAATCTAATAGAAAAGAGACCTCAATTATTCTGATTAATC